GGCTCTTATTTTCATATTTGTCATTCCTTAAATTAACTATGAATGGAAGAAACTAAGTTTCTTGAAACTTTGAATTTATCTCCCTGAAATGTTGAAAAAAAAAAAAAATCATTCGAATTTTTGTTTCAGAATCTATAAATTATACGTTTTCCGGTTGAATCATAACGACTTCTTTCAATTTTTATTATATCTCCTGGTAATATAGGTAAAAAAACTATGTCGAATCCTTCCGGAAACATAACTTAGAATCATATTTTGACTATTCAAACGAATTCAGTATACACCATTGGCAAGTAATTCAGTAATTAAACCTTCGTGAATCCACCTAAGTTCTTTCATTTCGGGTAAAATCCCTTGAAGTATCAACTAATACGGCTGGGGTGATATTAGAAAAGAAATATGTCTTTTATCTTTTTTCACCAATACGAAAGTTCTGCTTTCCCATATAATTCGGATATCAGAAGGATTACCATATATAACACAAAATTTCTCCACCGATTCGTTCTAGTCGAGCCTCTCGGTCTGTCATTATACCCCGAGAAGTAGAAAGAATTACAATTCCCATTCCGCCCAAAATTCTAGGAATTCGTTGATAGTTCGAATAGATTCGTAGACCGGGTCGACTGATTCGTTTTAAATTTAAAGCAGTTCTATATGGACCTTTCCTATTCCTTCTATGTCGTAGGGTTAAAACAAAAAAATATTTATTGCTTTCCTGATGTTTTCTCATGTTTTCAATAAAACCTTCTCGTAAAAGGATTTTAACAATGTTTTCAGTAATGTTAGTAGATGGTACTCGAACTGTTCTTTTTTTTTTCATGTCACCATTTCGTATAGAGGTTATTATGTCAGCAATAGTGTCTTTACTCATGATAAACTAAGGTTATTGTTGTACCTGAATTTTGATATAATCAGCATGTTCTTTCTTTTTTTTTTCTGAATTTTGAAATCTTTATGAATTATGAAAGGCATATACGTAAGACACAAACAATCTACTAATTACTTATTACTTGAATCGATTTCGTTCAAATAATAATTATTTTTAAGGGATTAAGGGTCTCATCTTATAATACTTCAGGTGCTAATGAAACTATTTTAGTGAAATTTAATTGTCTTAATTCCCGGGCGATCGCGCCAAAAATTCGAGTTCCCTTGGGATTTCCTTCTTGATCAATAAGAACTGCAGCATTGTCATCATATTGTATTATCATACCATTGTCACGTTTGAGTTCTTTACAAGTACGTACAATTACGGCCCTGATCACTTCGGATCTTTCTAAAGGTGTATTGGGTACAGCTTCCTTGATTACAGCAACAATAATGTCACCAATATGAGCATATCGTCGATTACTAGCTCCTATGATTCGAATACACATCAATTTTCTGGCTCCGCTGTTATCCGCTACATTCAAATGGCTTTGAGGTTGAATCATTTTTTATCTGTTTTTTTTTGAAGAAAGGGCGAATAAAAAAAAAGAAATGTTGTTTGTTCAAAAAAAGAAATCCGAAATTTTTTTATCCAAATTTTTATTTTTGTTTTACTTTACTATCCCGAAATAATAAATATACTTCGTATAGGCATTTTTGATGCTGCTATTGAAATAGCTTTTCTCGCTATATTTTCTGCTACCCCATTCATTTCATAAAGTATTCTACCTGGTTTAACAACAGCCACCCAATATTCGGGAGATCCTTTCCCCGAACCCATACGTGTTTCTGTAGGTCTTACTGTAACAGGTTTGTCTGGAAATATACGTACCCATATTTTTCCGCCACGGCGCACATTTCGTGTCATTGCTCGTCGACCAGCTTCTATTTGTCTAGATGTGATCCAAGCGGGTTCAAGCGCTTGAAGAGCATATCTACCGAAGCAAATACGATTACCTCGATAAGATATTCCTTTCATTCTTCCTCTATGGTGTTTACGGAATCTGGTTCTTTTTGGGTTATAGTTGATGGCTCTTTCCCAATTCCATCTCTACTACAGAACCGGACATGAGAGTTTCTTCTCATCCAGCTCCTCGCGAATGAAACGACTAAAAAATAAAAAAAAAAAGTACATGTATTAAATGTATAATATACTGAAACACTATACTAAATCCTAAATCATAGGGTGCTTTGAAATTTTATCTATTTATCTAATCTATTAGAAATTTGTATATCTTGTTTTGATATATAACTAACTACGTATTCCCTTTATAGAAAATTTTTATTTAGGGATAATGTTATAGATATAGATAAAGTCGTTTTGTTATAAGGTTATAACGAATCTTTATTTTGTTTTGCCTTTTTCGGATCGACTAAAATTTAGAAATCCAATCAAATAAAAATTTGCGCAGGCGAATGTTGACTCTTCAGAATCAATGAATTTCTTTCTGGTTTGTTCCGCCATCCTACCCAATGAATCATTAGGATTCGTTTTCAATAGAATCTTATGTATTCACAGGGTTATGTCGTTCCCATCGTTCTCGATTAATGGTTAGGTCTAAATTTTATAACG